CCTACATAATCTTATGATTATGACCCAGAAACCGAGTGAATAGCGAGTCATTCATATTATTGCAATACAGGTACGACCGATCAATTAAATTCTAAATAGAAAACTTTTCGTCAAAGAAAGATCTTCCGTAGGCTCGAGGGATAAAAAAAAACTTCTCGAGTTCTCAGAATCCGTAGGAAAAATTCCTTGATTCCTCAACTTAGATAAAATAGTAATAATTGGTATACTACTCAATTTGAATGAAATCCAATCGGATTCAAATATTTCCTATCTATCCCTGTCCAAAAGGGACAATTTGAGTGGAAGGTCCACATCCTTTTTTTTTAGAATGAGTCTGTTTGTTTTTATGTGATTTCGTACTGTACGATTCCTTTGTTTGTGGGATCATTTTCCCTCGAGGGGGAATGAGAAGAATTATCGAATGGACTGTTAACTATGCCTAGATCTCGGATAAATGGAAATTTTATTGATAAGACCTCTTCAATTGTAGCCAATATCTTATTACGAATAATTCCGACAACTTCAGGAGAAAAGGAGGCATTTACCTATTACAGAGATGGTGCGATTTGATTCTTTTTTTTTTTATTTATTTACCGCCCTCAGTCTTATGAGAAAGAGACATGATTCGGGATACAAAGAAAAAAGATTCTTGAAATAAACCTACGCTTGATGAAGGTGAAGTTAGTTTGGAGATAGAACAATTCCTTCTGTCGTGTATCCCCGATTGATGCAGCCTCAGATGCTTCAATTGTCGATTCTAGTATTGAGCGAAAGGTTAACCTATAGGTTCTGTATTGCAGGTCAATACTACTTCACTAGTACCAATAGGCCGCATAGGGGAAGAAGCACTACACCTAGGAATCAACAACACGAAAACTTTGTTATAAATTACTCCTTTTCCTTATCGGGATCGGGACTAACAAGAATGGTTGGGACAACAAACATCCATCTCGTTCGTACTTTGGATACCCGTATAACCATCGAAGATCGTTGAAGTGACTAATTCCTGGAAATAGAGGGCGTTGAGGACAAAGAAATTGTTGGAGTTACCATTTCTATCTAGCACCAACACGCTTGGTGTTAAGAAAAGACAGACCTCTTGCAGGAAGGATGGCTAGAGATTTCTTGTAAAAACACCAGCCCCTGTCAGTTCATAATAAAAATATTTCAATCTTTTTTGATTCCATGGATTATTTCCCTTATTACTATGCACAGAAGGGAGGAGCCGTATGAGATGAAAATCTCACGTACGGTTCTGGAACGGAGATTCTTTGAATAGAATGAACGACCGTAACGGATGTCGGCTCAATCCGAAGGAAATTATGCGGAAGCTTTACAAAATTATTATGAAGCTACGCGACCAGAAATTGATCCCTATGATCGAAGTTATATACTCTATAACATAGGCCTTATCCACACAAGCAACGGAGAACATACGAAGGCTTTGGAATATTATTTCCGGGCACTCGAACGAAACCCATTCTTACCACAAGCTTTTAATAATATGGCTGTGATCTGTCATTACGTGCGACTATCTCCACTATAGAAAGAAGGAAAGAAAGATCAAATCTTCTAGTAAATACTAGAAACAAAATAGGCTTTCTACATATGCATCGTCCAAAGCAACGATTTTTATCAGCTGTAGCAAAGAAAGAGACTTCATACGAGCCGAAATATGAAGAAATAGGTATGGCCTATATACTAGATTCTATGGATAAAGGATCTAATTGATGGAGGAAGCACCGTAAAGATCAATTAGCGAGGTTTGGGAGCCGATACAATAAGAACTGCTTACTTATGTCATGATATGAGATAAAAGTTAGGAATCAACTTATGTAATAGAGTCGATCTACTAAGGTATTGAGCAGCGGTGTAGCATCAGATCCCAAAGATAGTAAGTCCTTTCTTTCTTCTGGAGGAAAGTCCTTTTCAAAGATTCTATATAAATTTCTATATGAAACCGAGATAGTTACCTTTCAGAAAATTCTAACGATAGGGGTAGATACCTATGTTCTTCTGAAGGTGGGAGAAAAGAGAAAACTGATTATTGATCAAAATTAGAGTTTGAAACTCATGTAATTAACCTCTTCTGGTTAACCCGAGAAAAAAAAAAATGGGATAGATTTACGAGAAATCTTATTCAGTTAGATATGGTAGATTAAGATGGGACACCAAAAGAATTGATTGCTGAGCCGTATGAGGTAGGAAACTCTCAAGTACGGTTCTAAGGGAAGGAATTGACCCACCTATTCCGGCCGGGGAGAACAGGCCATTCGACAGGGAGATTCTGAAATTGCGGAGGCTTGGTCCGATCAAGCTGCTGAATATTGGAAACAAGCTATAGCGCTTACTCCAGGTAATTATATTGAAGCACATAATTGGTTGAAGATCACAAGGCGGTTCGAATAAGAACACTCTCTTTTTTAATTCATTAACTCTCTTTTTTAATTCATTATAATATTGGATCCATCAATCAAATAAAATAGATCGTTCCTCTGGG